ATGAATAAATGATTATATTCTACAAATCATAAAGATATCGGAATTCTTTATTTTATTCTCGCTATTTGATCAGGAATAATTGGATCTTCTATAAGAATGATTATCCGATTAGAATTAGGATCATGTAATTCACTAATTAATAATGATCAAATCTATAACACTTTAGTAACTAGTCATGCTTTTATTATAATTTTTTTTATAGTTATACCTTTTATAATTGGTGGATTTGGCAATTTTTTAGTCCCCCTAATATTAGGATCTCCAGATATAGCCTATCCCCGTTTAAATAATATAAGATTTTGGCTTTTACCCCCATCACTTTCCCTTCTTATTATAAGAAGATTTATTAACATAGGAGTAGGAACAGGATGGACTATCTACCCTCCTCTGGCTTCTAATGTATTCCATTCAGGGCCTTCAGTTGACTTATCTATCTTTTCATTACATATCGCAGGAATATCTTCAATTTTAGGGGCGATTAATTTTATTTCAACCATTTTAAACATACACCATATTAATTTATCTATAGAAAAAATTCCCCTATTAGTATGATCTATCCTAATTACAGCTATTCTCCTCCTTCTATCATTACCCGTTCTTGCAGGAGCAATTACAATATTGTTAACAGACCGAAATTTAAATACTTCTTTCTTTGATCCCTCTGGGGGAGGTGACCCTATCTTATACCAACACTTATTTTGATTTTTTGGTCATCCTGAAGTATATATTTTAATTTTACCAGGATTTGGGTTAATTTCCCATATTATTATAAATGAAAGAGGAAAAAAAGAAACATTTGGATCATTAGGAATAATCTATGCAATAATTGCAATTGGATTTTTAGGATTTATTGTTTGAGCCCATCATATATTTACAATTGGATTAGATGTAGATACCCGTGCATATTTTACATCAGCCACTATAATTATCGCTATCCCCACAGGAATTAAAATTTTTAGATGAATTTCTACCCTTCATGGAATTAAGATTAATTACAATCCTTCCCTTTGATGAGCTATGGGCTTTATTTTCTTATTTACTATAGGAGGATTAACAGGTATTATATTATCAAACTCCTCTATTGATATTATTCTTCATGATACTTATTATGTTGTAGCTCATTTTCATTATGTTTTATCCATAGGTGCTGTATTTGCTATCATTGCAAGATTTATTCACTGATTCCCCTTAATTTCTGGATTTACTTTAAATCCTCTTTATTTAAACATTCAATTTATCTCAATATTTATCGGAGTAAACCTCACCTTCTTTCCCCAACATTTCTTAGGATTAAGAGGAATACCTCGACGATACTCCGATTATCCTGATAATTTTTTAAGCTGAAATATTATCTCTTCTATAGGATCTCTAATTTCTATCTTAAGATTAACTATTCTAATATTTATTATTTGAGAAGCTATTGCTTCTAAACGTATGATTATAAATATATTTTTTCTTAGCCCCTCACTAGAATGACTAAATAACACGCCTCCATTAAATCATAGTTATAACGAAATTCCCTCTATTTAAATTTTAATATGGCAGAAAAAGTGCTCTAGATTTAAATTCTATTTATAAAGATTTATTATTCTTTTATTAAAAATTAATACATGACTTATTTCACTACAAAATTCCAACTCACCCTCCTATGATATAATAATTTTTTTTCATGATTTTACAATAATTATTTTAATTTTTATTACAATTCTTATTTTTTTTATTATGTATTCTATAATTTTTAATAACTTAATTAATCGCTATCTCCTAGAAAGTCATTCTATTGAATTAATTTGAACAATCTTACCCATATTTATTCTAATTTTTATTGCTATTCCTTCTTTAAAGATTCTATATTTAACCGATGAAATTCATAATAATAAACTAACTATCAAAACTATTGGACATCAATGATATTGAACATATGAATATTCCGATTTTTTTAATATTGAATTTGATTCTTTCATAATCCCCACAAATCAACTAATAAATAATGAATTTCGACTTCTTGATGTTGACAATCGATGCGTAATGCCATTCAATTATCCTATTCGTATTTTAACAACCTCCATAGATGTAATCCATGCCTGAACAGTCCCATCTATGGGAATTAAAATAGACTCTACTCCTGGTCGATTAAATCAAACCATAATATTTATAAATCGACCTGGACTTTATTTTGGTCAATGTTCAGAAATTTGTGGAATGAATCATAGATTTATACCAATTGTTATTGAATCTACTAACTTTATTAATTTTAAAAACTGATTACTAATAATATATTCACAACAATAATGTAATTAAAATTTAATTAATTAAATCATTAAATGACTGAATAAAGTATTGATTTTTTAAATCAAAATATAATAGATCCACATAAATCTATTTTTAATGAAAAGAATTAGTTAAATTTAACATTAAATTGTCATTTTAAAATTATTATATTACTAAATAATATTCTTTTATTCCACAAATAATACCATTAAAATGACTTATTTTAATAAATTTTTCTATTATATTATTGATTATTTTAATTTCATTTATCTTCTTTTTTTATCTGCCTTCTACTAAATATTATTGTAAACTTAATAAAAATATATTTAACTATTCAAATAAAAATATGTGAATTTGAAAATGATAAATATTTTCTCTATTTTTGACCCAATGACTTCTATAAACTTATCTTTAAATTGACTAAGAATAATATTAATTTTTATATTAATACCATATCAATTCTGACTCTCCCCATCTCGTCTAATTTTTATATCATCTATGTTAATTAACTATATTTTTAAAGAATTTAAAATTTTAATTAATTACTCTTACTCTAATTTAATTATTTTTATTAGACTAATATTAATAATCTTTTTTAATAACTTTCTTGGATTATTTCCCTATATTTTTACAGCCTCTAGTCATATATCTTTTTGTTTTTCTCTTTCTATTACTCTCTGACTAAGAATAATAATTTATAGAATTATTAATTACTTCAATGATTTTTTAAGACACCTAACTCCCCAAGGAACTCCTTTTATGCTAATGCCTTTCATAGTTATAATTGAATCAATCAGATTAGTTATTCGACCATTAACATTAGCCGTTCGACTAACTGCAAATATAATTGCTGGTCATTTATTAATGACCTTACTTGGATCTTCAGGAACCTCTATTAGTATACTTATAATAATTTTATTAATTAGATCGCAAATATTATTACTGATTCTCGAAATTTCAGTAGCTATAATTCAAGCATATGTTTTTTCGATTCTATCCACTTTATATAGAAGAGAAATCTAAATTATATGACAAATCAAAATCACCCCTTTCATCTAGTATCAGTAAGACCCTGGCCTATCCTTATTTCTATCAGCCTATTTAATAATTTTCTAGGTATAATTAGATGATTCCATAACTTTAATTACTTTATTATAATAACTATCCCAGGAACTATTATTTGTATATATCAGTGATGACGAGATATTACTCGAGAATCTACTTATCAAGGATGTCATACACCAAAAGTATTCAATGGAATACGCTTGGGTATAATTTTATTTATTGTTTCTGAAATTTTATTTTTTTTCTCCTTTTTCTGAGCTTATTTTCACTCATCTCTAGCCCCTAATATAGAAATTGGTCAACTTTGACCTCCCCAAGGTATTAAACCTTTTAACCCCTTTGATATTCCTTTAATAAATACAATCATTTTAATCTCTTCAGGCCTTACAGTAACCTGATCCCACCATGCTATACTTAATAAAAATCTTTATGAAAGAAAAAAAAGATTATTAATTACTATCTTACTAGGAATCTACTTTACTTTATTACAAATTATTGAATACATAGAATCCCCTTTTACAATTGCAGATTCTATTTATGGATCCTCATTCTTTATGGCTACTGGATTCCACGGACTACATGTAATTATTGGAACTTTATTTCTTAGATTTTCCTTTATTCGCATATATTATCAACATTTTTCTTCTAACCATCATTTTGGATTTGAAGCAGCAGCTTGATATTGACATTTTGTTGATGTAGTATGACTATTTTTATATATTTCAATTTATTGATGAAGATTTTAATAACTAAACTTAAATAGTATATTATTTTAATTACATTTAATTTCCAATTAAAAAATCTAAATTTTTAGTTTAAGTAATTATTCAAATATTATATATTATAATAATTCTTATATTAATTGCATTTATTTTTATACTACTAAATTATCTACTATCAAAAAAATCATTTTCAGACCGAGAAAAAATATCCCCTTTTGAATGTGGTTTTAACCCTATATCTCTTAGCCGATTACCTTTCAGTATTCAATTCTTTACAATTAGACTGATTTTTTTAATTTTTGATATCGAAATTGCCCTTCTAATCCCCCTTATCTTTTGTTTTACTATTTTTAACCCCCCTATAATTTATACATCTATTTTTTTTATTCTTATCCTCATATATGGATTATATATAGAATATTTAGAACAATCTATTGACTGAAAAATATAATAAAATATTTTTAATTATAAAAAGTCAATATTAACTACTATTATATATCTAGTTATATATTTACCCCCCCCCCTTTTTTTTTTTAATAAGGACATTAGTTAAAAATCATAACAATTAAATTGCATTTAAAAATCATATAATTTAATAAAAATATTATATATGTCTTAATTTTATATAACTATATTTAATAAAATTTTTTATTTTTTTTATTAATTAATATACCCCTCCCTCCTTAACTCTAACTCTAAAAGTAAAATTTACTTTTAATTTCGACTTAAAAATTTGATTATTTATCTAATCTTAGAGTAAAAAATAATAAAATTTTAAATATTAACTAAAACCAAAAAAGAGGTAAATTATTGTTAATAATTTTAATGAAAATAAATTATCTAGTTGAAATAAAATAAATATGAACTTCTAATTCATTAATTATGATTACAAAATATCATTTATTTCATTTATTTTATCTATTTTATCTATAAAACTATAAGTTATTTATATAATAAAATAATATTTTTAATAAATATAGTTTAATTCTTAAAACATTATATTTTCATTATAAAAATAATATATCATTTATATTTATTTATCATTATTATTAATGATATTAATAATAATATACATAATATTATGCTATTTTATTTTACTCTATTATTATTACATAATATTTACTATAATATATATTTTTTATGATTACCTCTATACTTATATTTGGACTTTACCCCATTCTTATTATCTTTATGCTTATGACTATACTTACATCAATACCTTTCGCTATACTTATATTTATATTTACATTTACGCCTACCCCTATCCCTATACCTATGCTTACACTTATACTTATCCTACGCTTATGATTACTCTTACTTCTATCCTACCTATATTTATACTTACATTTACCCCCATATATACACTACTAATTTATTATTATATAATATATAAATTTTATTTTTTATTACTTAAAAATTACAATAATTTTCTTAATATCTTCAATATCATGCTTTTAACTTTATATAAGCTATTTAAATTTAATTAATTTATAAAAAATAATTTATTTAATTATTATATATAAATACTTACTTTACCTCCTATCATAATAAAAATATATAAACTCTAAATAAAATAAAAAAATTTCCAAATATATAAATTTTATACCTAAATTCTATATTTTTATTTTTAATAAATCTTAATAATATTAAATATCTTGAAAATTCAACTCACGTTTTATCAACTTTATACCCTAATACTCCTAAATTGTTAATTAATTTATACCCCCCATAAAAATAATTTAAAAATCATATAGATCTTAAAAAATAATTTAATATATAAAATTTATTAAATAAATTTATTATTACTATACATATTCCTAAAATTAATCCTAAAAAACATAACTCTAAAGTAATTATTTTTACCCCTAATCTCAAGGGAACTAAATATATATCAAAAAAAAATATTCAATTTAATGATGACCCAATTATAATTCTTAATAAAATTAAAATCATTATGGATATATTTATTAATCCATTCTCCTTAAAATTATAACATCTATAAAATTTAATTTCTCTAAAAAAAATATAATAGTATAAACGGAAAGAATAAATAACAGTGAGACTTAGAGAAATTATAATTAAAATTAATATAAAAATATTTACTTTAAAAATATAAATTAATTCTATAATTAAATCCTTAGAATAAAATCCAGCTAAAAATGGATACCCACATAATGCTATTCTTGAAATATATAATCTTATTATAGTAAAAGGTATAATATTATTTAATCCCCCTAATAAACGAATATCTTGATTATTATTTAAAGAATGAATAATAATACCAGCACATATAAATAATATTGATTTAAAAATAGCATGTGTCAATAAATGGTAAAAAGCTACTATTTTAAACCCAATACTTAAAATTATTATTATTAAACCTAATTGTCTTAATGTTGAAAGAGCAATAATCTTTTTCAGATCATTTTCTACTAAAGCTATTATCCCAGATATAAATATTGTTAAAATAGATAAAAAAAATAAAATAAAATTTATTTTACTTAATATCAAAAATCTATTAAATCGAATTATTAGATAAACCCCAGCAGTAACTAAAGTAGAAGAATGGACTAACGCTGAAACTGGAGTAGGAGCTGCTATAGCTAAAGGTAATCAAATGGAAAATGGAATTTGAGCTCTTTTTGTAATTGCTGATACTAGTAATATTAAAATAATTAACTTATTATTTATTAATATATAAATACTCCAACTTCCTTTTATAAATATTAATCCAATAATTATCAAGATTCCAATGTCACCCACACGATTACTCAAAACAGTTACCATACCAGAATTATAAGACCTATAATTTTGATAAAAAATTACTAAACAATAAGAAACTAATCCTAATCCATCCCATCCAAATAAAATTCTAACAATATTAGGTCTAATAATTATCAAAATCATAGATATAATAAATAAAACAACTAAATAAACAAAACGTAACATATAAATTTCATTACTTATGTATATATAACTATATAATATAATTATAGAAGAAATCAAAAAAATAAACCTGATAAATAATAAAGAAATTCAATCTACTAATAAATATATCTCCAAATTAAAAGAATTAACCCTAATCATTAATCATTCTATTATAACTCTATAATCTATAAAAAATAAGCCTATCCTTAAAATAAAAAAAATAAAAAATATTAATAATATATAAACAAAATAAATAAAGATATTAAAAATAATTTAAGATATATTATATAAATATATTTTTAATTCCACAAATTAACGTTTTAACTTAAACTACTTAAATTATAACTATTGCTTATATTTAACCTATTTTTAAAGAAATAAAACTATATTTATTACAAATACAAATAAAGGATAAATATGTAAAATTAAAATTAAATTCTCCTTTAATAATCTACCTAAAAATTTATTTTCTATAAAATATCTTCCATGCTGAACATAAGAAAATAAATATAATGAATAAGCCCTTCTAAAAAAACAAATTAATACCAAATAAAATATTATACTAATCTCCCAATTTATAATGGTTCCTAATATTATAACTTCACTAAAAAAATTAATAGAAAAAGGAAAAGAAAAATTAATAACACATAATAAAAATCATCATAAACCTAATGAAGGCAATAATCTTAATATTCCTTTATTTAAAAATAAAAGCCGACTATGAGTTCGTTTATAGTATAAATTCACTATATAAAACAAACCAGAAGAACATAATCCATGAGATACCATTATAATATACCTTCTTAAAAACCCTAATTTACATATCGTTAATAAAGAACACAGTATTATATTTATATGAACAACAGATGAATAAGCAACTAATCTTTTTATATCAATTTGAATTAAACACATTATTCTTACTAATAGCCCTCCTACTATTCTAACCCTAAAAATAATATACCCATAGGTATAACTACTATTAATAAAAATCTCTATTAATCGTAACAATCCATACCTTCCTATCTTTAACAAAATTCCTGCCAAAATTATAGACCCATAAACAGGGGCTTCAACATGGGCCTTAGGTAATCAAATATGAAATAAATAAATAGGTATTTTAATAAAAAAAGCCATATATACTATTATAAAAGTTCATAGACTAAATAAATAATTTTTTATAATAATAATTATTAAATTAAATCTAAAAGTTATTCCATAAACATATATATCTATAATATAAACTAATAAAGGAAAAGAAAATATTAATATATATATTAATAAATAATAGGCAGCATTTACTCGCTCTGGATTACTTCCCCAAAAAAGAATTAAAAAAAAAGTAGGAATAAGTCTAACCTCAAAAGAAAAATAAAATAATAATAAATCTATAGTAGAAAAAAAAAAAATTAATATAAATAACAAAATTATAAAAATAATTATCTTATAACTTTCCAGCTTATCTAAACATATTATTATTAATCTCAAAATTCATATACTTAAAATAATTAATATAATAGAATAGTATCTCATACTAAAATAAAAAGAAATATTAACCCAAATTATATCTTTAAATAAATATAAAAATATTATCATAAATCTAATTAAATAATTTAAATTATAATAAAATATAAGCATCTTATTTTTAACTAATATAATTATTAAAAAAATAATAATAAAAAAAATTTTTATCATAATAATTAAAATTTTCTAATATTAAATATAAAATATAAATCACTTCCATAATATCGAATAATTATAACTAATAGGCCTATCCCTAATACCCTCTCACAAACTCTAAAAATCAAATAATAAATTATGAAAAACTCTAAATTAAACATTCTTCAATATATAAATATTAATAAAGAAATATTTACTACTACTATTTCAATAAGTATTAATAAAATTAATATGTATTTATATATAAAAATCAATAAAAATAAAGATATAATAACTATGTGTATATAAATTAAAATATCATATATAATTTTTTATTATATTATATTATATAAATTATATATAATATAAAATAATAAAATAAAACAATTAAAAATAATTTTTATTTAGATTAAGTTTTATAGTTTAAAAAAAAACTTTAATTTTGTAAATTAACAATATATTTTTAATAATATTCTAACTACTAGTCCAATTAATAATTCTTATTTAATATAGTTAAATAAATATAATAAACTAAATTACAAATAATTATTTTATTATTATTAAATTTATAAATCTTTTATCTTAATTTTTATTCCTATTATTTATATGTATTATTATATACATATAACATTTTAATATTCAAAAAAATATACTTACTATCATATTCCTTTAATTTCCAAAATTAATATTCTAAAATATAAACTATCTTTTGACTATAAACTAAAATACTTAAATTTTTTTAAAATTAACTATGACAAATATTTACCCTTGATTTATAATTTTTATTTTCATATTTTTTATATCAATTTTTATTATAACTCAAAATAATTTACCTATATCCTTAATTATCATATTAGTAATTTTTACTTTAAGAGTATCTATATTTATAGCCATAATAAATTACAATTATATTTTCTCCATTATTATTTATTTAATAATAATTAGAGGATTGCTAATTATCTTCTTATATTTTACCAGACTAATTAATAACGAACAAAATAATTGAAAAAATAATTATTTATTAATATCTATTTTTTTCACAAATATAATAATAATATGATATTTCATATCTAACTCCACAAGAATCTTTATACTACCTATAACCTTGCTAACTGATTCCTCTATAAATACCCCTCAAGATAAAAATGATACCAAATTATTAATTATTACCTACATTTATTCTTATCCATTTAATATTATTACAATCTTATGTATCTTATTTTTATTACTTTCTTTATTTATTATCATTAAAATTTGCTTATTAAAAAGAAAGTCACTACGTAAGATTAAAAAATAATACGTATATTTAAATTAAAAAATAAAAAAAATAGTAATTAATTACTTATTTATAATATTTATTTTATTAACTTAATTATGAATAAAATTATAAATTCTATTAAAATTAGTTTACTTAAACTACCAACCCCTGTTAATATTTCATACTGATGAAATTACGGGTCCCTCCTAGGATTATTTTTAAGAATTCAAATTATTAGAGGATTCCTACTGTCAATTCATTATTGTCCTAATACAATCCATGCTTTCTTTAGAATTATTCATATTATTCAAAATGTATCTAACGGCTGAATAATACATAACATTCATATCAATGGAGCATCTTTCTTTTTTATTTGTATATATATCCATATTGCCCGGGGAATATATTATGGATCCTATATTTTAAATTACACCTGACTAGTAGGAGTCAGAATTTTTTTTATCTCTATAGCAACCGCCTTTTTAGGATATGTGCTACCCTGAGGACAAATATCATTCTGAGGAGCAACAGTAATTACTAACTTAATTTCTACAATTCCATATATTGGTAATATAACTGTTATATGAATTTGAGGAGGATTTTCTATTAATAATGCCACATTAAATCGTTTTTTCTCTCTCCATTTTATTCTCCCATTTATTATTCTAATTATAATTATTTTACACTTATTTTTTCTTCACATAACAGGATCCAATAATCCACTAGGAACAAATAGAAATATAAATAAAATTCCTTTCCATATTTACTTTAGTTACAAAGATCTTCTAGGTTTTATAATATTCTTATTTATTCTCAACATAATTATTTTAAATTACCCTTATATATTCAGAGACCCAGATAATTTTACCCCAGCAAATCCTATAGTAACTCCTATTCATATTCAACCAGAATGATATTTCTTATTTGCATATGCAATCCTTCGATCAATCCCTAATAAACTAGGAGGAGTTATTGCCTTACTCTCCTCAATTTTAATTCTATATTTTCTCCCCTTTCATTCTATAAAAATTCAATCTATAACTTTTTTCCCTATTAACCAAATTTTTTATTGAATATTTATCAATATTTTTATTTTATTAACATGAGCAGGAGCTCAGCCTATTGAAAATCCATATATATATATTAGTCAAACTTTATCAATAATATATTTCATTTTTTTCATCATTAACCCATTAATTTATAAATCATGAGTAAATTTAATACTTAAATAATAATTTATATATATAATAATGTAAAACCTTTAAATTATATACCTTTTATATAATTAATTCCTTTTTTATTTTAACTATACTATCTTCATATTTATTTTATTTATAAATAACATATAATTAACTAATATTTTATATTTATAATATTATATATTATATAATATAATAAGCATAATGTAATTAATTAATAAATAAAATTTATATATTTTTAATATTTCATTTATTATATAATAAATAATATTTATAATTAAATTAATGATCTTGATATAAGAATATATTTTGAAAATATATTAAAGAAACTATCTTAACTTTCTATTAATTTTATAAATAATTAATTAATAATTTTTTTCATATGTTAAACTAATTTAATAATATAAACATAAATTTAATTCCTATAATAAAAATAATATAATTCAAAATAAAAGGTAAAATTAACTTTCAACATAAATATATTAATTCATCATATCGTATTCGAGGCAATATCCCACGTAAAAAAATAATTAAAAAAATTATTAAATTAATATATAAATACCTATAAAAAGAATATATTAAATTAGTATATATTAATAAAATTAAATAACTAAAAAAAATAATTATCCCATATTCAGCTATAAAAATCAAAGCAAATCCGCCCCTAAAATACTCAATATTAAACCCAGAAACTAACTCTGACTCACCCTCAATAAAATCCATAGGCCTTCGATTTAACTCTGCCAAAACTCTAATAAAAAATATAAAAAATAAAGGAACCAATATTAATACATATCACATATACATTTGTCATTTTATAAAATCCATTACCGATCTACTCTCCCTTAAAAATATTAAAATCAAAATAATTATAATAAACCTAACTTCATAAGATAATGTCTGAGCAATTACCCGTATAGTCCCAATAATAGAATATAAAGAATTTGAAGCTCACCCTATAAACATAAATATATATCCTATAATAGTTAAAATTATTACAATAATTAATAATGAATAATTTAAAGAATAAATATTAGTAAATAAAGGTATTGCTAATCAATTTAAAATCATTATAAAAAATAGCATAATCGGACAAAAATAATATAATCAATATCTAGAATTAAAAATAATAAATAATTCCTTATTAAACAACTTTAAAGCATCTCTAAAAGGTTGAAAAATACCAATCAATCCTACTTTATTAGGTCCTTTACGTATCTGAATATACCCCAAAATCTTTCGTTCTAATAAAGTTAAAAAAGCAACTCCCACTAAAACCACCAATAAAATTATCAATAAACTAACTAAATTTAATACAAAATAATAATAATAATTTAAAATTATTACCTATATAACTTTTTATACATAATTTAAATTCTAAATTTAATGCACTTATTCTGCCAAGATAATTTAAATCTATTTCAATTTTAAATTAATAATTTTCATATTCATCGTAATTTAATAAAATTAAAAATTAAAGTCCTTTCGTACAAATAATTTTAAACTAATTATAGATAGAAACCGATCTGGCTCACACCGATCTAAACTCAAATCATGTAAGATTTTAAAGGTCGAACAGACCTAAATATTAAGAATCTACACCTAATTTTTATCTTAATTCAACATCGAGGTCGCAATCATTCTTATTAATATGATCTCTCTAAAAATATTACGCTGTTATCCCTAAGGTAATTAATTCTTTATTAATTAAACTACTAATCATTCTTTAAAAATCATTAATAAATGAACTTATTTCAATTAAAGTTATAATTATTTAACCGTCCTCCCAACTAAATATAATAATTATTAATTATAATATAAACTTCATAACAAAAATTATATAAAATTCTATAGGGTCTTCTCGTCCCATAATATTATTTAAGTTTTTTTACTTAAAAAATAATTTATAAATCTTAACTCAAGACAGCTCAAATCTCATATTTTCCTTCATTCAAGTTTCTAATTAAGAAACAATTGATTATGCTACCTTAGCACAGTCAATATACTGCAGCCATTTAAAAAATTCATAGGGCAGAAATAACCTTAAATTATAGTCAAAAGGCTATGTTTTTAATAAACAGTTGAATTCATTATTTGCCTAATTCCTTAAATTAATATACATAATTAATAAATTAAAATTACTTACTAACAAATCTTTAATATATTTATTATACTTATATTATCATTATTAATTAATTATTTAAATTTAAATTAATATTTTTTTAAATTATTAAATATATAATTATTTAAATCATTCTCATTTATTAAATATAAATTATTAAATTTTTATCCTAAATTTCAAATTTTATAAATATTATTATTATATATTTATTACTAATATAATTACCTTTAATACTTTACAATAATTAACATAATTATACTCATAACTTTATTTTTATATATTTTAATAAAACCTATAGTTTATCCCATAAATTCTAAAGTCTAATAAATAAATTAAATATAATAAAGTAACCTTAAATTCTATTCTATATTAAACCTAAATTAAATTTAATCAAAAAAAACTAGATATCTTTAAAATTGAATAAAATATATTCTCTATTAAATTATTAATAATAATTATGTAACATTAACTATCATAATTTAATCGCTCTTTTAAATTCGAGAAATCTTAACCTATATTAAAACAATAATTTAATAATCCCTGAAACAAAAGGTACACCAAATTAAACTTTATTTTTTATATTTATACACCATGATTATCACCTACATTACTATCCCTATAATTAAATTTAATTAATTTAATTAAATTATTATAACCTAAAAATTTTTTATAACTTTAATTACCAATCAATAATTAATCCTTATCCCATAAACAAATTAATCATTAAATTTTAAATAATTACTTATAAACTTAGGCCCCTCCTGAACCCCTTCTTTATACCCCCTCACCATCCTACTCCTTCTAATAAATAATCTTATTTAAATCTAAATACACATTCCTGTACATTTACTTTGTTACGACTTTTTTCACTTATATATTCATGAAAATGACGGGCAATTTGTACACATTTTATTAAAATTTCAATTTATATAATTATATAAATTTACTATTAAATCCTATTTCAAAATAATCATTAAAATTATCAATCCAATAATATTATTAATTGTAACTCATTTAATCTTATAAAAACTACATTTTGATTTGAATTATTATCCTTCTTTTAAAATAAACTTACTAATTTTCTTCTTTTAAAGTAATCTTTAAACAACAATACATAAAATTAAAATTATAAGACTTTCCTATCGTGGACTATCATTTACTTAACAAGTTCCTCTAACGACTTAAAATACCGCCAAATTATTTAAATTTAATGATTAAACATTTACTCTTGAAATTAAATCTTTTTTACTCTTTATTACAATAATAGGGTACCAAATCCTAGTTTAAACTAATAACTTCTTAATATAAAATAAAGCTTACTAATAAACTAATCTAAAACATTAAATATTTCACCATATAATATCTTATTAATGCCAATTATATTATAAATTACTCTAATAACTTTTATTTATCTTAATTAACCTTCTAAATTTATTTATAACAATAGTCTAACCGCAATTGCTGGCACTAATTTTATTATTATTTATTATAATTTACTATAGTATACATTAATATATATTAATTATTATAAATATTAAAAATAAAAATATTATTTAAATAATCCTTAATAAAAATATTTATTTATATCACAATCATAAAATAAATTTCCCAAACAACAATTATATTTTATTTTATATATTAATATTTTAATTAAATTAATTACTCAATTGCCTCATCACCTATTCGCTTTATCAACGAATTAACTATTTATTTACTTAATTATTCACATATTTATTTTTATATATTTATTTTTATATATTTATTTTTATATATTTATTTTTATATATTTATTTTTATATATTTATTTTTATATATTTATTTATATACTTATTTATATATTTATTTACACACTTATTTATATATTTATTTATATATTTATTTATATATTTATTTATATATTTATTTATATATTTATTTATATATATTTATATTATTAAAATATTTTATATAATAATAGATGTTTATATTATCATTATTTTTTATGGTTTCAAATATTTTTTTTCTATTATTAATTTTTATTATAATTAAAATAATTTTAAACTTTTAATTATCTTAATGAAATTAATTTTTTTGGATTATAAAATATTTTATTATATATTTAAATTATTATTATTAATATATTATTTAATGAATTATTAAATTTATTATTTCATTTTAGAACAATATTATAAAAGTTGTAGTTTTATATATAATTTTTTTAATTAAATTAATTATTTTTTTTTATCGTATTTACTTAAATTTTATACATCATATTTATATATGTATCATATTAAATTTTTTACTTTATTTTAAAATCTATTCAATGTAAATGAATTATTTTTATTAAACTAAAATTTAAAGTCTATATAATTAAATTCAAAATTTATTAATATTATTTTCAAATATTATTAAAAAATTTTAAATATTTATTTATTTAATTATTTATTTATATATACATACATACAAAAAGGTATCTATATATATATATTAATAATTTTATTAAATTATATTTATACATTAATAATTTTTTAATATATTTAAATTCATATTTTAATATAATAAATCAACAATATATTATTATATTAACATTATTTATTTATAATTATAAATTAATACATTAATATAATATATAATATAATATTAATAATTTATTAAATTATCTTTAATATAATATACTTATTTATAAATTACTTATTTTATTATCTAATAAATATTAAAGAATAAAATATAATAAAATATAATAAAATATAATAAAATAATTTAAATTATTTTTATTAAATTTAAATCAAATATTTTAATTAAATATAAAATAAAATAATTAATTATCTAAAAAATATTATTATTAATAAAATAATCTAAATAAACATATAATAAACATATAATAAACATATAATAAACATATAATAAACATATAATAAACATATAATAAACATATAATAAACATATAATAAACATATAATAAACATATAATAAACATATAATAAACATATAATAAACATATAATAAACATATAATAAACATATAATAAACATATAATAAACATATAATAAACATATAATAAACATATAATAAACATATAATAAACATATAATAAATATATAATAAATATATAATAAATATATAATAAATATATAATAAATATATAATAAATATATAATAAATATATAATAAATATATAATAAATATATAATAAATATATAATAAATATATAATAAATATATAATAAATATATAAAATAAATATTTTAAATAAATATTTTAAATAAATATTTTAAATAAATATTTTAAATAAATATTTTAAATAAATATTTTAAATAAATATTTTAAATAAATATTTTAAATAAATATTTTAAATAAATATTTTAAATAAATATTTTAAATAAATAAGTAAGCTAAATAAGCTATTAGGTTCATACCCTAAAAATAGAATTATACTCTCTTATTTAATATTGTTTAAAATTATTGAAAAATGATATGCCTGAAATAAAAGGATTATTTTGATAGAATAAAGCATGTATTTACATATACTTTCATTACTATATATTACTTTACTTTAATTTTTTTTCTAGTTTTTTTCTATTTTTATTATATGTTTGTTGTATCTTTATTATGTATTTTTTATACTTTTATTTTTTTTTTTTTTTTTTTTTTTTTTTTTTTTTTTTTTTTTTTTTTTTTTTTTTTTTTTTTTTTTTTTTTTTTTTTTTTTTTTTTTTTTTTTTTTTTTTTTTTTTTTTTTTTTTTTTTTTTTTTTTTTTACATCTTTATATTGTCTTTATTCTATATTTATTGTATCTCTATGATATTTTTATTATATATTTACTATTATACATTTATTATTTATTATGCCTTTATTATATTTTTATTATGTCTTTAAATTATCTTTCTGATATCTCTATTATATATTTATTATATCTTTATTATATCTTTATCGTATATTTATGATATCTTTATTCCTTTCTTATTATATCTTTATTACTTCTTTATTTATTCTTTATTGTATTCTTTATTATCTACTTACTATATTTTTATTATTTCTTTATCCCCTCTTTATTGCCTTACTCAAATATTTTTTTTATTAATTTTTAAATATTTAATTAAAATAAATATCTTTATTCCTTTCTTATTATATCTTTATTACTTCTTTATTTACTCTTTATTGTCTATTTATTATATTTTTATTATTTATTTATTTCCTCTTTATTGCCTTACTCAAATATTTTTTTATTAATTTTTAAATATTTAATTAAAATTAAATATCTTTATTCCTTTCTTATTATATCTTTATTACTTCTTTATTTACTCTTTATTGCCTATTTATTATATTTTTATTATTTATTTATTTCCTCTTTGTTGCCTTACTCAAATATTTTTTTTATTAATTTTGAAATATTTAATTAAAATTAAATATCTTTATTCCTTTCTTATTATATCTTTATTATATGTTTATTATATGTTTATCATATGTTTATCATATGTTTATTATATGTTTATTTATTTATTATATGTTTATTATATGTTTATTATGTGTTTATTATATATTTATTATATATTTATTATTATATTTAAATTTTGTATTTTATATTTTAATGATAATAATATTTAAAAAATATTATTTAATATTCTCTTTAATATTATTTTTTATACTTAATAGAATTAAACTATTTCTTAAAATTTCAAAAATTTTTATGCTTCTTACATTAAAATATATAAATATAAATAATGATTTATAATAAAAATTAACATTCAATACTAATTTTATAAATTAAAATATTTTAATATTTAATAAATTATTTATTATTTTTTACATTTTATTTTTTAAATATTTTGTTACTCTAAACTTAATTTTATTTTCTTTTATTTCATTATTTACTTCTGACTTAATAACTTTATGATTTTTTTTAGAAATTAATAATTTTTTATTTATTTCTATAGCCCAAATTCAGACTAAAAAAAAAAAAATAATTTTTATATATTTCATTATCCAAGTAATTGCCTCATTTATTATAATTTTTACAATTATTATAAATAATTTTTTTTTTTTTAATAATTATTTATCTTTATTATTCTTTCTATCATTATTATTCAAACTAGGAATCCCTCCTTTTCATTCTTGGCTTCCTTTAATTGCCCCTTTTTTATCCTGAAATATTTTATTAATTATATTAACCATTCAAAAATTAATTCCTTTTTATATACTTTCTTTAATAAAAATAAATACCTTTACATTTTACATTGTATTAATTATATGTTGTATCATCCCTCCTTATATAAGTCTTAATAAAAATAACTTTAAATTAATTATAGCCTACTCGTCTATTAATCAAGCTAGGTGAATGATTTTATTAATTTATATAAAGATCCTACTATGATTAAATTACTTTATTTTTTATACTATAATTTCCTTCTCTTTATTTTGATTTATTAATTATTATAAAATAATTATAAATTTTAAATATATATCAATCAATAATAGCAAATTAAATATTATTCCCTTTATATTATTACTTAACATAGCTGGAATGCCCCCTTTCTCCTTTTTCATTATAAAATGATATAGAATCTATTTTACCTTATATAATTCTAATTTTTTTTTAATTTTAATTATAATAATGATAAGTTCATTATTTATATTATATATTTATATTAATATAACATTATATAATATATTTATTTATAAATATATATCTAAACTTATTTTTACTACCACAAATATACCTAAATACTTTATAATCCTTATATTTTTTAGATTATTTAGATCTCAAATTCTATTAATTATTTAAATTAACTAATAAAATTTTAAGTTATAAAAATAAACTATAAACCTTCAAAGTTTATAAAATAATTTAATATTATAAATTTTAAACTATTCAATCTAACAAATTTATTTATATAAAATAAATAAATTTATAATATTAATATATATACATATATATTAATTAATTTATTTTAATATCATTAAATTTGCAATTTAATATTTTATTTTAAACTATAATATATATAAATTTTTATTATTTAGAATTATATAATTTTTAATTTATTATTTATTAATGTTAGAAATTTTTAATTTCTTAAATAAATTTACAATTTATTACTTTAATCAGACATAACATTTATTTTTTATTTTTATAATAAAAATTAAAATTTTTATTTTATTATTAAAAAAATTTTTAATCATATAAAATAATTAATAAAATAAATATATTTTAAAAATATTTATTATAAATTAAATTATTTTATCTTATGATTAAAAATAAAATATAAT